CATAAAAACAGACTAATTGGAAAAGATGCGGTGTCACCTTTTTGAACAAAGATGAAATGAAATAGTTGAATCAGATTCAATTTCATTCAAATTTCGTAATCTACCAATGACTATTACTATTTCATCTAAATCTCAGTTTCATAACCAAATTTCCTATGGATTTTTATAACTCGAGAATTTTTGATTTGGTTATGATTCAAAAAGGAAAAGAATAGAATAACAATTCCATGATAAAATAAAATTCAAATAAAAAACCATCCTTTTTGTTTGCATAACGTGTATGTGCCACACCATACAATTGAAATAGAAAGATTCATCGGACGATTCATGAATTCCATGGGTTAGCTGATGAAAGAAGTTGTTGTTGATAAATAGGAAATTGGAAAAAAAATTTCTTCTTATGGAACCATAGGACCATCATACATGTACTACAATTCAGATGAAGGACTCGCTATTCATTTGGGTTTTGGTCAAGAATAACATTCTGTAGGAGAGATGGCCGAGTGGTTCAAGGCGTAGCATTGGAACTGCTATGTAGACTTTTGTTTACCGAGGGTTCGAATCCCTCTCTCTCCGTTTCTTTTCATTCATCAACGTTACCGACTACAATGTATCAAATAAAATAAGAATTGATATCATTATTCTAACGGTAACACCCTTATTTAATAGACATTCTCTATCCCTAATTAATCCCTGTGATAGGTAAAAGAAATACAAATAGAAATCTATTGAAAAGAAGAAAAAAAATAAAAAAAAAATCCTATTGCCGATCCTTTTTTGATACGTGAATGAGACAGGGCACAAGGTACTCTATTTACTTCAGCGAAAGGAGTCAAAATTGGTATGAACCTTGCTTTTGTATTTTCGTTAGAATCAAGTCTGACGGGAATAATATTCTACGACCAACAACTCATTTATTTTAAGACCGATCCATTTACTATCTATTATTTGATTTACAAATCCTTTATATTGTAAGGAGTCAATAGTCAAATGGTTTGGCAATTCCCCGTAGGGGTATGAAACAAGATAATTTTGAATCAGAGCTTTCGATCTTTCTTTATCCTTCGTAGTAATAATATCTCGGGGTTTGCAACGATAACTTGGTATATCCACTATACGACCATTCACTAAGATGTGTCTATGGTTAACTAATTGTCTGGCTCCAGGAATGGTCGAAGCCATACCTAATCGAAAAAGGATGTTATCCAAACGCATCTCAAGTAGTTGTAGTAAAACCTGGCCTGTTGACCCTTTGGCTTTTCCAGCAATATGCACATATTTAAGTAATTGTCGCTCTGTCAGACCATAATGAAAACGCAATTTCTGTTTCTCTTCTAAACGAATACGATATTGTGATCTTTTTCCAGAGCGCAATTGGGTTTGAAGATCACTTCTGGATCTGGGTCTTTTACTAGTTAGTCCCGGTAAAGCTCCCAGCCGGCGTATTTTTTTGAAACGAGGTCCTCGGTAACGAGACATATAAAGGCTCCTTTTTGATTAGCTTTCATTTGACAAAAAAATATAAATTCAGACTGAACTAAAGGACCAGCAAAGCAAAACTCAATTTACTAAAGTCCTACAAAACAGAATATTATCAATATTTGGATTTCCTATATATATATATACATAGGAAATTCAAACGAAGGTTACGTTTTCCAATTTCTTCTGTAGAGATCTAATTGATCTAGTCAACTTTTTTATTCATAGCTATAGCTGCAAGTTACCATGACATAATAGATCGGTGACTCGACATTTAGAGAAAGCGAGAGTAGAGATTTTAAATCATGGAAAGAAAAAAATCGATAAAGAAAAAGAGCCGGCTATCGGAATCGAACCGATGACCATCGCATTACAAATGCGATGCTCTAACCTCTGAGCTAAGCGGGCGGATATAAGAGCAATAGTGTATAGGAATACAGGAAACTATCGGATCTTAGCTATTACTTAGTGATTCTTCTTCTTTTTTTATTTCATTTATTGTTTATTTTGATTATTTAAATTTAAAATTTATTCTCTTTTTTAGTTATATGTTATATATTTTTTGTTATATATTTTAGATTCTATTCCATATTCATATATATGAAAATAAAATATCAATATATCAATGAAATTCTATTTTTATATTTTGAAATGAAAAAAAAGAATGAATATCGACCGTTACACTACTCCAAGCTGCACTGTAAAAATGAAGGAGGAGGAAAGGCATATATATATATGTGGTATATATCTATCCATATTGAATTGCGGATACATCAATGATAAAATCATTTCGTATTGAAACAAATAAGGTTCATCCAATATAGATGAAATGATAGAATATAGAATAGAGGGTGGGCAAAAAAATAAAATAGCAGCATACACTTTTTCGATATAGGAATCATTACCTAATGAATGAAATAGTGTCAAGATAAATGAAAGAGTTGGATGGAATTCCAACTGGATCCTTGTCTCAAAGGAAAGGGGGATATGGCGAAATTGGTAGACGCTACGGACTTGATTGGATTGAGCCTTGGTATGGAAACCTGCTAAGTGGTAACTTCCAAATTCAGAGAAACCCTGGAACTAAAAAGGGGCAATCCTGAGCCAAATCTTTGTTTTGAGAGAAAAAACGATGGAAAATGAGAATAAGAAGGGATAGGTGCAGAGACTCAATGGAAGCTGTTCTAACGAATGAAATTGACTACGTTACGTTAGTAGCTAAAATCCTTCTATTGAAATGACAGAAAGGATAACTTTATATACCTAATACGTACGTATACATATTGACATAGCAAACGATTAATCACAACCCAAATCTTAGATTGAATCCTATTCTGTATCTCTATATATGAGATATGAAAATAGAAATCTTCTATTTCTTTATATTATAATTATATATTTTAGTATATATATATTCATTATATATTCTATTTCTATTCTAATAGCTAATAGAATTGATTTATGAATTCTATTATTCTAATTATTCTAGAATAGAATAGTAGAACTCTCTTATGAACTTAATGAAATAATATATTCTTTTTTATATTTTTTATTTCTTTCATATTTAGATTACTATTAATATGAGTAATAGTATGAGATAAGGATCTATAGAAACCCTCTATTTCATTTCTATTATTCTATTAATTAGAATATATAGTAGAATAATAGAAATCAAAAAATATATGAAAAATGGAAGAGTTATTGTGAATCAATTCTAATTGAAGTTGAAAAAAGAATCGAATTCGAATATTCAGTGATCAAATGATTCATTTCAGAGTTTGATAGATCTTTAGAAGATTAATCGGACGAGAATAAAGAGAGAGTCCCATTTTACATGTCAATACCGACTACAATGAAATTTATAGTAAGAGGAAAATCCGTCGAATTTTTAAATCGTGAGGGTTCAAGTCCCTCTATCCCCAATAAAAAGCCCATTTTACTTCCTCACTTTTTATTTATCCTCATCCTCTTTCTTTTTTTTTTTTCATCAGTGGAGCTCAGTTTAAACAAACTGAAATATCTTTCTCATTTCATTCACTCTGTTCTTTCACAAATGGATACGAATAGAAATCATCGTATCTTTTTCCAATCCAATCTCATTTGTTTTGTATAATACAATATGAACATATATGTTCAAGGAATCTCCGTTATTGAATTATTCATAGTCCATATTTTTTTACTTACATTTACAAACAAAGAAAGTCTTCTTTTTGAAGATCTAAGAAATTCATTGACATAGATATAAGTATTCTGCTAAGATGATGCACGAGAAATGGTCGGGATAGCTCAGTTGGTAGAGCAGAGGACTGAAAATCCTTGTGTCACCAGTTCAAATCTGGTTCCTGACACGTGAATAATGTATCGGATAGATATTCATACCTCATACAAATGAAATTCATTCATTGAGACGGATCGGAATAGATATTCTTTACTTTCTTTTTCATTTGTATTTTTTTACTCTCTGTTCATACTTTTCTTATTCCAAAAGTATGTTAAATTTTTGTATATATCTCAAATTTAATAGCTAAAAAAAATTAGCTAAAAGAATTCAATCAAAGAGTGGAAGGACAGGATCTGCTCATACGAAATGTATATTATATGATATCTTCCCAATTGGGGAATAGCAATGAGAACCTCTTTTTCTTTTTTTATTTTAGCCCCTCCACAATACGAATGAAAGTCCAGTTACTCTTTTTCATCTAGAAGGGAAATGCCAAGATGCTCATTGAATGATAAAAAACCGCTTTTTTACTTATACAACACGACTCCAGATTTCATTTTAATTTAAATCAATGAGCATCTTGAATCTCATAGAAATTGGGCGTAATATAGTCTTTACGTAAAGGCCAGCCTATCCAACTTTCAGGCATCAAGATACGTTTAAGGCGAGGATGATTCTCATAAGAAATTCCCAACATATCATAAGATTCCCGTTCCTGAAAATCAGCACTTCTCCAAATCCAGAAAACTGACGGGATTTGAGGATTACTCCTGGGAGTAAATACTTTTATGCATACCTCTTCTGGTTTATCTATACCATATCGTATTTTCGTAAGGTGATACACACTAGCTAAAAATCCGCCTGGTGCTACATCATAGGCACACTGGGAGCGTAAATAATTGTAACCATATACATATGAAATGACAGCAATGGAATCCCAATCCTCGATTTTTATTTGTAAAGTCTCTATTCCTCGACAATCAAAGCCTAAAGATCTATGAATTAGCTCATGCTTTACTAGCCAATCAGATAAATGAACCTGCATCTTCTTCATCTCTCCCGCATTTTTATTTGTATGAATATTTCATATCGACAATAAAATTTTTCATCTTAATGATTGACCCGCTGTTTCTTATTCTGCACAAGAAAACCCTGCCTTATTCACTAATTCGTAGGAAGATACTTACCTTTTGGATTTGAAATCTTTTTCAAATCCAAAAGGTATCTCTGAAGTAGATGGTGATTGATAGAGTAATTCTTGATCGTAATTTCCAGTATGAGTACTGCGTCGCAAGGTAAA